GGATCCTAATAATAATGATGATGAAACAGGCGACATTTATTTGATACGTTATTCACAACAATCGGATTTTCGGCGAGACATAATAACAGGCTCGATACGTGCCCAAAGGCGTAAAATAGTTATTTGGAAAGCGTTTGAAGCAAATGTACATTCCCCCACTTTTTTGGACCGAATAGACAAAGGCGTTTCTTTTTCTTTTGATATTTCCGAGCCAATTAAAAAAAATTTCCAAAATTGGCTATGGAAAAACACAGAATTAAAAATTATAGATTATACAGAGAAAAGGGCAAAAGAAAGTACTAAAAAAAAAGCTAAGAAAAGAGAAGAACAAAAAAGAAGAGAGAAAACACGTATAGAAGTAGGAAAAGCCTGGGCTAGGTTTGGAGTTGCTCAAGTAATAAGAGGTCTTTTATTAATAACCCAATCAATTCTGAGAAAATATATTATATTACCATCATTGATAATAGTTAAAAATATCGGTCGTATACTATTATTTCAATTTCCCGAATGGTCCGAGGATTTAAAGGATTGGAAGAGAGAAATGCATGTTAAATGCACATATAACGGCGTTCAATTATCAGAAAAAGAATTTCCTAAAAACTGGTTAAGAGACGGTATTCAGATAAAGATCCTATTTCCTTTTCATCTGAAACCTTGGCACAAATCTAAGTTTAAGCGACGAGAAACTTATAACTATCCACTGAAAAATAAAGAACAAAAAAATGATTTTTTTTTTTTAACAGTTTTTGGAATGGAAACTGAACTTCCTTTTGGTTCTCCACGAAAAAAACTTTCATTTTTTGAACCTATTCTTAAAGAACTCAAAAAAAAACTTATAAAATTGAAAAAGAAATGTTTTAGAGTTCTAATAATTTTAAAAGAAAGAAGAAATTTTTTTATAAATATCTCAAAAGAAAGAAAAAAATGGTTTATTAAAAATAAAAACATTAAATTTATAAAAAAAAAAATAAAAGAATTATCAAAAATGAACCAAATTATATTATTTGGATCGAGACAAATAGAAATATATGAATTGAATGAAAGCAAAAAAGAAAAAACTTTGATAAGAAATAATGAGATAATTCATGAATCATCGATTAACATTGAATCCACGAATTGCACAACTCTTTCTTTGACAAAAAAAAAAATAAAAGATCTAACTGATAGAAGAAAGACAATCATCAATCAACTACAAACAATTTCAAAAGACAAAAAAAAAAAGTTTATAAGCCCACATATAAATATAAATATTAGTTTTAACAAAATGAGTTATGATGATAAAAGATTGGAATCACCAAAAAATATTAGGCATATTTTAAAAAGAAAAAAAGTTCAACTAATTCGTAAAGCAAATTATTTTATAAACTTTTTCATTGAAAGGATATATATAAATATCTTTTTATATATCATTAATATTCCTAGAAAAAATGCACAACTTTTTTTTTCTTTTTTTTTTGAATCACCAAAAAAAATTCTTAATAAATACAGTTCCTATAATAACTATATTTACAAAAATGAAACAAATCAAGAAAAAATGGATAACACAAAAAAAAAGAAAACTCAGCTTATTTATACTATAAAAGAGTCACTTTCTAATATTAGTAATAAGAACTCACATACTTTTTGTGACTTATCTTATTTGTCACAAGCATATGTCTTTTACAAATTATTACAAAAAACAGTCTTTAACTTTTATAATTTATATAAGTTAAGATTGAGATATGTCTTTCAATATAATGAAAGATCTCTTTTTCTTAAGAATGAAATAAAGGATTATTTTTTTGGAACACATAAAATATTACATTCCGATTTAAGACATAAGAACCTACGAAATTCTGGAATACATCAATGTAAAAATTGGATAAAAGGTTATTATCAAGATGATTTATCTCAGTCTACGTTAGTACCACAAAAAAGGAAAAATATAGTAAATCAAAACTTTATAGTTCAAAATAAACATTTAAACAAACGTTATTCATATGAAAAAAACCAATTAATTAACTTCGAAAAAAAAAAAAAAAATGTTAAAAAACAAGATAGATACAATCTTTTATCATATAATTTTATTAAGTATAAGGATAAGAAAGATTCTTATATTTTTGGATTCCCCTTACAAGTAAATCATAACCAATATATTTTTTATAATTCCAACGAACATAAACGAAAATTTTTTAATACGCCGATGGGTATTCCGATCAATAATTATCTAGTAGAAAATAATATTATAGATATTATAGATATAAAGACAAATCCGGATAGAAAATATTTTGATTGGATATTTCTCAATTTTCGTCTTAGGAAGAAAATCGATATTGGGGCTTGGAGCAATATGGATACTGACACCGACAAGAATAAATATACTAAGATTAGGGCTAATAATTATAATTATAAAATAATTGATAAAATCGACAAGAAAAGTCTTTTTTATCCTACGATTCATCAAAATAAAGAAATCAACCCATCCAATAAAACAAAACTTTTTGATTGGATGAGAATGAATGAAGAAATAATAAGTTGTCCCATATCAAATTTCGAGCTTTGGTTTTTCCCAGAATTTTTAATACTGTATAATTCGTATAAAATTAATTCATGGGACAGACCAATCAAATTTCTTTTTAATGTAAACGAAAATGCCAGTGAAAATAAAAACACCACTGTAAAAAAAAAAAGATTTATATCAATTTTTTCAAATGAAAAAAAATCTCTTGAATTAAAAAAAGAAAATCAAAGAGAAAAAAAATGCGCAGTCCAAACAGATTTTGAATCAACTCTTTTAAAGCACGAAAAAGATATTGAAGAAAATTCTGCGGTATCAAAGATGAAAAAAAAGAAAAAACAATACAAGAAGAACATAAACATAGACGCAGAGTTTGATTTCTTACTAAAAAGATATTTGCTTTTTCAATTGAGATGGGATGATCTTTTAAATCAAAAAACAATGAATAACATTAAAGTATATTGTCTCCTGCTTAGACTGATAAACCCAAAAGAAGTTACTATAGCCTCTATTCAAAGGGGCGAGCTGAATCTGGATATTTTAATGATTCAGAAAAATTTAACTCTTACAGAATTGCTTAAAAAGGGAATATTACTTATCGAACCCATTCGTCTGTCTATAAAAAAGGAAGGACAATTTTTTATGTATCAAACTATAGGTATTTCTGTGGTTCATAAGAGTAAGTGCACAATTAATCAAAGGCACCGAGAAAAAGCTCATGTTAATAAGAAAAATTCTGATGAATTCATTCCAAAACATCAAAAGATGGCTGAAAATAGAGACAAAAATCATTATGATTTGTTTGTTCCTGAAAGTATTTTATCCCCTAGACGTCGTAGAGAATTGAGAATTCTAATTTGTTTCTATTTTATGAATAGAAATGGTATGTCCCTAAATGTGACATTTTGTAATGAAAATACGGTAAAGAGTCCAGTTTTGAATAAAAGAAAAAGAGATAAAAATACACTAATTAAATTAAAGTTCTTTCTTTGGCCTAATTATCGATTAGAAGATTTCGCTTGTATCAATCGATATTGGTTTGATACCAATAATGGTAGTCGTTTCAGTATGGTAAGGACACATATGTATCCGCAATTTAAAAATGAATTGACCGTGTACTGAAAAAAAGTTAAATACAGATGGATTTACTTTATTTCCCGTGCTGGATTGCGTATATGAAGACAAAAAGAAGCACGCATACGTTTTTTTACATTCCATTCTGATACATGATACTAATTCAATGACATATCAATATCTATAAATGATGAAAAAATATTCGTCATTTATTTTATTTTAGGGGTAGAATTTTTTATCTTTTGTGAGTGTATACAACCATCTTTTTGTCTACCTATTCGAATACAATTTTTAAATTGCTAATTTTTAACAAAATTAAGATTGTTTTATTCTATTGTGTATACCAAAAAAAAATGAGTAGCACTATTATTATTATTGATCAATAAAAATATATAGTAATAAGGGCCAGTGGGGGGAGAGGGGGAAAAGATTTAATTTCATGGTAAAAAAGTCATTCATCTCGATTATTTCGTACGAAGAAAAAGAAGAAAAGAGGGGGTCTGTTGCATTTCAAATACTAAGGCTCACTAATAGGATACGAACACTTTCGTCACATTTGGAATTACACAGAAAAGACTATTTATCTAAGAGAGGCCTCCGTAAAATTTTGGGAAAACGCCAAAGGATGCTGTCTTATTTGTCAAAGAAAAATAGAATACGTTATAAACAATTAATTAATCAGTTAAATATTCGGTACTCAAAAACGCGTTAATTTGATTTGAAGAGTCGTTTTGAATTATTTGATTTATTAGATCTTGAATTTTAATGAACGTATTTTAACTTTCAGTAATTCATGAAAGAATGAACGGAGGAAAAACCTATGAATATACCAGCTGCAAGAAATGACCTCATGATAGTAAATATGGGCCCCCACCACCCATCAATGCATGGTGTTCTTCGACTCATTGTTACTCTCGACGGTGAAGATGTTATTGATTGTGAACCAATATTAGGATATTTACATCGAGGAATGGAAAAAATTGCGGAAAACCGAACAATTATACAATATCTGCCTTATGTAACACGTTGGGATTATTTAGCTACCATGTTCACAGAAGCAATAACCGTAAACGGGCCAGAGTTGTTGGGAAATATCCAAGTACCTAAAAGAGCCAGCTATATCCGAACAATTATGTTGGAGTTGAGTCGTATAGCTTCGCATCTCTTATGGCTCGGTCCTTTTATGGCAGATCTCGGGGCGCAGACTCCTTTCTTCTATATTTTCAGAGAAAGAGAATTAGTATATGATCTATTTGAAGCCGCCACTGGTATGAGAATGATGCATAATTTTTTTCGTATTGGAGGAGTAGCGGCCGATTTACCTTATGGCTGGATCGATAAATGTTTAGATTTTTGCGATTATTTTTTAACAGGAGTTACTGAATATCAAAAACTTATTACACGAAATCCTATTTTTTTAGAACGAGTTGAAGGGGTAGGCATTATTGGGAGAGAGGAAGTAAAAAATTGGGGTTTATCAGGACCAATGCTACGAGCTTCTGGAATACAATGGGATCTCCGTAAAGTTGATCATTATGAGTGTTACGACGAATTTGATTGGGAAATACAGTGGCAAAAAGAAGGAGATTCATTAGCTCGTTATCTAGTTCGAATTGGAGAAATGACAGAATCCATAAAAATAATTCAACAGGCTCTAGAAGGAATTCCGGGGGGGCCGTATGAGAATTTAGAAAACCGATACTTTGATAGAGAAAGGAATCCAGAATGGAATGATTTTGACTATCGATTTATTAGTAAAAAACCTTCTCCTACATTTGAATTGCCGAAACAAGAACTCTATGTGAGAGTTGAAGCCCCAAAGGGAGAATTGGGAATTTTTCTAATAGGGGATCAGAGCGTTTTTCCTTGGAGGTGTAAAATTCGCCCGCCAGGTTTTATCAATTTGCAAATTCTTCCTCAGTTAGTTAAAAGAATGAAATTGGCTGATATTATGACAATACTCGGTAGCATAGATATCATTATGGGAGAAGTTGATCGTTGAAATGATAATTGATAGAACAGCAGTACAAGATATCAATTCTTTTTCTAGATTGGAATTGTTAAAAGAGGCTTATGGAATTATATGGATACTTATTCCTATTTTTACTCCTGTATTGGGAATCACAATGGGTGTACTAGTAATTGTATGGTTAGAAAGAGAAATATCCGCAGGGCTACAACAACGTATTGGCCCTGAATACGCCGGACCTTTAGGAGTTCTTCAAGCTTTAGCCGATGGGGCAAAACTTCTTTTCAAAGAAAATCTCTTTCCATCTAGAGGAGATACTCGTTTATTCAGTATCGGACCATCCATAGCGGTCATATCCATTTTAGTAAGCTATTCAGTAGTTCCTTTTGGTTCTCGCCTTGTTTTATCGGATCTCAATATCGGTCTTTTTTTATGGATTTCCGTTTCAAGTATTTCTCCCATTGGCCTTCTTATGTCAGGATACGGGTCAAATAATAAATATTCTTTTTTAGGTGGTCTACGAGCTGCTGCTCAATCGATTAGTTATGAAATACCATTAACTTTATGTGTGTTATCAATATCTCTACGTGCGACTCGTTAAGACATAAATTTTTCTCTATTTCTTCCTTTATGGCGGAATGAATTGAGTAAATATCTTCATTTTTTATTCAGTATTCGGCTGGATGAACTAAATCAGAAAGTTATATGAGTGAAAGAAAACAGCTTATAGATAAAAATTGGCAGTAAAAAACTTGAGTCTCATTTTCTATGTATAAGAGTTAGAGAGTTTAACGGATAAACATAAGCGGAAGAAAGCGTTTGCCCCAAGATTAGGTAATTAGTCATCCTGACTTGAAGCGGGTTAAAAAGATACACCATAGTGAGTTTTCACTATCGTTTGTATGTATTATCGTACATGGATTACCTTTGATGATTGAACAAAAACGAGTGGATGAGTAGAAACACCAAAATACACAAAGGATTTGTAATGGAGATTATGTAAAATAATATTTCTGCATAATGTACTTAAAGAATATTAATTGGGGCTTTAAGTTGGTAGAAATGATCAGGCAGTACTCCCCACGATTCCGATCCAGAGTATGCTCCTATCCGTCGATTAAATAAATGACTATCGGAAACGAAAAAATCCTTTGTTTTGATTTTGTAAACCCACTTTTCGCAGAAACAGAAAGAAGAATAGAAACGAAAAAAAAAAAATAGAAAGAAATGCAATTATAGTATAAAAAAGAATAAAAAATATATTTTATTTTTTATTCTTTCCTTTCTATATTCATATTTATATAGATAGCATTCGTATCATAATTCATGAATTAATGTATACTTCTTTTCGTAAGTGAAAAGTAAGGGTTATTGATATATTTATAAGGAGTATTTGATTGAAGAATTAAGTTATTACTCAACAAGGAAAACTTAAAATGATTACTGAAATTTTTAAATCAAAGGATGAGATCAATTCAGAAGCACTTTAAGTTTTTTAATTTATATTAAAAAATTTATATTATAAATAATATAAATTATTATTAAAGCAGAACATACAGAATTCAATTGGTCTAATTCGGGATCGTACAAAAAATTTTAATCTTATACATCTTATAAACAGATCAAGATAAAAAATAATACGACCCAACCTTTAGATTTATTTAAGGTCCTCAAGGAGCCGTATGCGGTGAAAATCTCATGTACGGTTCTGGAATAGCGATGGAAACAGTGATGGTATCACCGACTATAATTATCTAATAGTTCAAGTACAGTTGATATAGTTGAGACACAATCAAAATACGGTTTTGGGGGGTGGAATTTGTGGCGTCAACCTATAGGGTTTATTATTTTTCTAATTTCTTCGCTAGCAGAATGTGAAAGATTACCTTTTGATTTACCAGAAGCAGAAGAAGAATTAGTAGCAGGTTATCAAACCGAATACTCAGGTATCAAATTTGGTTTATTTTACGTTGCTTCCTATTTAAACCTATTAGTTTCTTCATTATTTGTAACAGTTCTTTATTTGGGCGGTTGGAATTTCTCTATTCCGTACATATTTGTTTCTGAGTTTTTTGAAATAAATAAAGCATACGGTGTTTTTGAACCGACAATTGATATGTTTATTACATTAGCTAAAACTTATTTGTTCTTGTTCATTCCTATCACAACAAGATGGACTTTACCTAGGATAAGAATGGACCAGCTATTGAATCTTGGATGGAAATTTCTTTTACCTATATCTCTCGGTAATCTATTATTAACAACTTCTTCTCAACTATTTTCACTGTAAAAGAATATCATATGATATTCTATATTTCCTACTTGGATCAAATAAGAGAAAGAAACAAAGATAAAATTATATATATATTCACGATATGTTCCCTATGATAACTGGGTTCATGAACTATGGTCAACAAACAGTACGGGCTGCAAGGTACATTGGTCAAAGTTTCATGATTACCTTATCCCACGTAAATCGTTTACCCATAACTATTCAATATCCTTATGAAAAGGTAATCACCGCGGAGCGGTTCCGTGGTCGAATCCATTTTGAATTTGATAAATGTATTGCTTGTGAAGTATGTGTTCGTGTATGTCCTATAGATCTACCCGTCGTTGATTGGAAATTGGAAACTGATATTCGCAAGAAACGATTACTTAATTACAGTATTGATTTCGGAATCTGTATATTTTGTGGTAACTGTGTTGAGTATTGTCCAACAAATTGTTTATCAATGACTGAAGAATATGAACTTTCTACTTATGATCGTCACGAATTGAATTATAATCAAATTGCCCTGGGTCGTTTACCAATGGCAGTAATTGATGATTATACAATTCGAACAATTTTGAATTCGACTCAAATAAAAAATAAGTAAATCCTTGATTAAAGAAAATTTTGGAATTTCTAGGGTTTAGTTTTGATTTAAAGAAATGAGTTTTTCCTTTTTGTTTGTTCTCAATAATCAAGAACTACAAATATCAACAGGTGATTGGTTGGTAAGAATTACGTCTTAATTTGTATTGAAATTTCATTAATTAATATCTCTGATATTATTTCGAAATGGATAGTTTCGTATTCGAGCAACTCTTACTCTATTCATAAAAAACATGAAATTTGTACAATAAATGTATCCACACTAATTCACACCTCTTAGGATTTAATGCAAGTAGAAATTTCTTATGAATCATCAATTATTTTTTCTGGTCTGGTTCTCAATAAGGTCATGAAAAAGATTTCGATTTATCTATCTCTTATATTACATATAATGGATTTGCATGGACCCATACATGATTTTCTTTTAGTCTTTCTGGGATTAGGTCTTATCTTAGGAGGTATAGGAGTAGTATTACTTACCAACCCAATTTATTGTGCCTTTTCGTTGGGATTAGTTCTTGTTTCTATATCTCTATTCTATATTCTATCAAATTCCTATTTTGTAGCTGCTGCCCAACTCCTTATTTACGTGGGAGCTATAAATGTTTTAATCATATTTGCTGTGATGTTTATGAATAGTTCAGAATATTACAAAGATTTTAATCTTTGGACCCTTGGGAATGGGGTTACTTTGCTGGTTTGTACAAGTATTTTTGGTTTCCTAATATCTATTATTACAGATACATCATGGTATGGCATTATTTGGACTACAAGATCAAACCAGATTATAGAGCACGATTTGATAAGTAATAGTCAACAAATTGGAATTCATTTATCAACAGATTTTTTTCTTCCATTTGAATTCATTTCGATAATTCTTTTAGCCGCTTTGATAGGTGCAATTTCCATGGCGCGCCAATAATAAATCTTTCAAATTATCAACAAATTAAACTTTATTTTGTCTTATCACATTTCTTTCCCTTCAATTATAATTTAAAATTGTTTATGTCTAAAATATAAATTATTTTATTCGACCTATTCCAAATATATTTCTTTGTTCCATACTTTTTTTATATACTAGTCAATTGAATGCGTTGTCTTATTGTTCATATTATATTTAAATGAATCGAAATTAATAAGGAGTTGGTTAATGATGCTCGAACATGTACTTGTTTTGAGTGCCTACTTATTTTCTATCGGCATATATGGATTGATCACCAGCCGAAATATGGTTAGAGCTCTTATGTGTCTTGAACTTATACTGAATGCGGTTAATATAAATTTAGTAACATTTTCTGATTTTTTTGATAGTCGCCAATTAAAAGGAAATATTTTCTCCATTTTTGTTATAGGCATTGCAGCCGCTGAAGCAGCTATTGGACCAGCTATTGTTTCGTCAATTTATCGTAATAGAAAATCAACTCATATCAATCAATCGAATTTGTTGAATAAGTAATATGAATTATTAAGTAGTATTAACCAAACTATAAAAATTAGAATATTCATAAATTCTAATTAGCATGTATTATACATAATGTATGGTCATGTTTGCGAAAATATAAGAAATCAAAGTATCTTGGTGCTTTCCCACGAGTCGATCCCATCCCTAAGTAGATTGATTAGAAAAATTCTGGTAAATCTAAATCGTTGATTCATCTGGTATCTAAATATATGATTCATTTACTAGATCGAAAATGTTTTATTAAAAAAAATAATCGATAGATCCAATGTCACATTCCGTAAAGATTTATGATACGTGTATAGGGTGTACTCAATGTGTCCGAGCTTGCCCCACAGATGTATTAGAAATGATACCTTGGGATGGGTGTAAAGCTAAGCAAATTGCTTCTGCTCCAAGAACAGAGGACTGTGTGGGTTGTAAAAGATGTGAATCCGCCTGTCCAACGGATTTCTTGAGTGTTCGAGTTTATTTGTGGCATGAAACAACTCGAAGTATGGGTCTAGCTTATTGATACGTTCCAAAAAATCCGACTTGAATACGACTACATTTTATTTTTTTACCTTTACCGACAAAAGCGCGTGCTCAAAAAAATATATTTTTTTTGAGCACGCGCTTTTCTGGTCCAAGTGTATCTTGTTTTTACCACGAATTTTTTTCCTTGGTTAACGATAGTTGTAGTTTTTCCAATATTTGCGGGTTCCTTAATTTTTTTATTTCCTCATAGAGGAAATAAGGTAATTAGGTGGTATACCATATGTATATGTATTATAGAACTCCTTCTAACAACCTATGCATTCGGGTATCATTTCCAATTCGACGAGCCATTAATCCAATTGACAGAGAATTATAAATGGATCGATTTTTTTTATTTTTCCTGGAGATTGGGAATAGATGGAATTTCTATAGGACCCGTTTTACTGACGGGGTTTATAACAACTTTAGCTACTTTAGCGGCTCGGCCGGTTACTCGAGAGTCCCGATTATTCCATTTCCTTATGTTAGCAATGTATAGCGGTCAAATAGGACCTTTTTCCTCTCAAGACATTTTACTTTTTTTCATCATGTGGGAATTAGAATTAATTCCAGTTTATCTACTTATATCCATGTGGGGAGGAAAGAAACGTTTGTATTCAGCTACAAAATTTATTTTGTACACTGCAGGAAGTTCCGCCTTTTTATTAATGGCAATTCTAGGTATTTGTTTAGCTGGTTCTAATGAACCAACATTAAATTTTGAAACATCAGCTAATCAATCGTATCCTGTAGCACTCGAAATTATATTATATATTGGATTTTTTATTGCTTTTGCTGTTAAATCGCCGATTATACCCTTACATACTTGGTTACCAGACACTCATGGAGAGGCACATTACAGTACTTGTATGCTTCTAGCCGGAATCTTATTAAAAATGGGAGCGTATGGATTGGTTCGGATCAATATGGAATTATTACCCCGCGCCCATTCTATATTTTCTCCTTGGTTGATGATGGTCGGCACAATTCAAATAATCTATGCAGCTTCAACATCTCCCGGTCAACGTAATTTAAAAAAAAGAATAGCTTATTCCTCCGTATCTCATATGGGTTTCATAATTATAGGACTTAGTTCTATAAGCGAGACAGGACTAAACGGATCCATTTTACAAATAATCTCTCATGGATTTATTGGAGCTGCACTTTTTTTCTTGGCAGGAACGAGTTATGATCGAATACGTCTCGTTTATCTCGATGAAATGGGCGGAATGGCTATCACACTTCCAAAAATATTTACGACTTTCAGTATGTTATCAATGGCCTCTCTTGCAGTACCGGGCATGAGCGGTTTTGTTGCAGAATTGATAGTATTTTTTGGAATACTTACTAGCCAAAAATTTCTTTTAATGCCAAAAATACTAATTACGTTTGTAATGGCAATTGGAATAATATTAACTCCTATTTATTCATTATCTATGTTACGCCAGATGTTCTATGGATACAAGCTTTTTAATGCCCCAAACTCTTATTTTGTTGATTCTGGGCCGCGAGAATTGTTTATTTCGATCTCTATTCTTTTACCCATAATATCCATTGGTATTTATCCAGATTTCGTTTTCTCACTATCAGTTGACAAAGTCGAAGCTCTTCTCTCTAATTATTTTTATCCATAGTTTTCGTGAGTAAACCAAAAAATCAAACAAAAATCCTATTATTTTTAAAATTGTTTGTTCGACAATGAAAAAAAAGTCTTTTTTTTCTCTTAAATTTGAGAAAAATAAAGTAATAATTATATTATTACTAGGTATGTAATCAAGCGAGAACCCTTTAGTTTTTATTTTATTCATTTCCATTAGTTGATTCAAAAAGGTTCTCGCTTGATTACACGAAGTTTTCTTATATACACTTATACTGTTCTATGTTTATTTTGTATTTTTCAAGTACTTTCCTTTCTTAAATTCAATTAGATGTTAATGGAAATGAACCATAACTATGCAACCCTATTCCTAATAAATTAACCCCAAAATAGCATATCCAAATTAAAAGAAAGCCCGTCGAGGCCACAATTGCAGAATTTACACTTTCAAAATTTTTATTTGTTCGAGTATGTAAATAAATTGCAAATATGGTCCAAGTAATAAATGCCCAAGTCTCCTTTGGATCCCAATTCCAATATGATCCCCATGCTTCATTAGCCCATACTGCTCCCGAAAGAATACCTATCGTTAAAAAGATAAAGCCTAAACTAATAATACGATAACTCCAAAGATCCAATTGTTGAATCAATTGAAACCTGTAATAATTCCTAGAAGAAAGAAAAGAAGTGTTTATTAAACAATTATTTTTTTCTATTATGTATTGAATCTCGCCCGGCGCAAATGGCTCCTTTACTAAATTTTTTATTTTAGTAAAAATCCTTATGAAATTTTGAAATGTAATGACTAGAAGAATTAGTGATAATAATGATCCGCATAAGAGAGCTGCATAGCCCAATATCATCATACTTACGTGCATCATTAACCAATGGGATTGTAGAGCGGGTACTAATATTTCGGATCGATTCATTTCAGTTAAAAGACCCGAAGTAGCAAAACCTTGGGTAAAAATAGCACTTGGCGCGGTTATTGCGTTTAAATTTAAATATTTTTTTTTTTTTTTTAAATACGGAACCATATGAATACTGGAGAAACTCCATGAAAGAAAGATTAATGATTCATATAAATTACTTAATGGTAAATGTTGTAAATAAATACAACGAGTAACTAATAATCCTGTTATACAGGAAAAAGTAACCATCATCCCCTTTTCTGACGAATTATATAATCCTACGATTTCATTTACTAATAAGGTTAGTAAATGAATTGTAATTACAATTGAAACGACTGAAAAGGATATATGTGTTAATATATGCTGTAAAGTTGAAAAAATCATAAAAATAAAAAAAAAAAGGGGGGGAATTGAATTCAGTATAGGACTTACTCTTTTAGAATTTAGAAGAGGCCATGCCGCCACTCGGACTCGAACCGAGATGCTATAGCACTGCTTCCTAAGAGCAGCGTGTCTACCGATTTCACCATAGCGGCTTGTTCGAAATCATAATAACCTTTTTTTATTCAATTGTCGAGAGTGAAGTAATCAATTCAATATAAATTTATTTATTTTTGATTGATCTTCCAGTTGAAACATAGGATCTAAACTTGGCATATTCGTCCTATAATCACTTAAAAATAAAAAAAGTAAAAGGATTTTTTTTTATTAATTGGGTTAAACTAAAAGTTAGGGTATATCTATTGATAATAACTTAAAGAAAGAATGATTTATAAAACACATTTTGAATTTCATTAATTAGTTTGAACAACCTATTAGTGACTACAAATTTTCTATATGCTCTTCTCTAATTAGTTTAATAAAAATATTCAATATATATTTAATACACTAAGTACTAGAGTTATGCTATAAAATATAGACAATAAAATATAATTTTTTTTTATTATCGAATCGATGGGGATTTTTATTTTCCCCATCATAAAAACGATAAAGCATACTCAAAAGAAAGTTAAAATCTTGTTCTTGCATTTATTCTTTATTTCAAAAAAAAAAAATGAAAAAAAAAAGGTATAGCATTTTTATTTAAATTTAAGTATACACAAGAATTTTTTTTTATTTTTATTATAAAAGCGAAACAAATGAAATTTACGATTGCTATTGATCGGTTCAAAACATTATAGAATATAAATATTTATATTTAGATATTTTTTATTTTCATTTTATATATTTATATTAACCTATTTAAATATATAAATATTAACTTAATAGAATATTATTTTATTATAATTTAAAAATTTTTTCTAACTTGTAATATAAAATAAAACTTAGAAATAAATTAGAAACAAATTAGACTTACTGTTTTTCGAATCAAAACAACTCAGATTATTCCAATCTTTGATTATTTATTTGTTGCATAAAAAAAACTTTTTGAATTCCTTGTAGAAAGAGATTTACCTAACGAAAAGGCTTTCAATGCTGCCCAATATCCTTTCTTTTTCCAAATATTTTTACGAATACGTTTTTTTGAGATAGAAGTACGTTTTTTCGGAACTGCCATTAAAAAATTATAATAAGTTTTTAGTTTCTATAGTTGGATGTCAAAGACATCTATTATCTAGTGTTCAAAACCAATTGTTCTTTATTATCCAGCTATTTATTCATTTTATAGATTGTACTCCCTTCATAAAAATATGAATTATAGAAAAAAAGCGTAAATATAGTACTAGGAATAAAATATATATTTTATTTTTATTATATTATTTATATTTTTTATTATAAATAATAAAAAAACGATTTTTTCTATTCCAGACAATATCGAATAATTAATATTTATTTTATTGTTTCTCTTATATCCTCATTCAAATCCATATCTATAAAATTCGCTATGTCATAAAAATATAATTGATTAAATTTGATCTGATAATCAAAAAAAAAATACAAAAAAGGACTGTGTACCCTTCTTTAATTTTAATATCCCCGTATAGTTTATTTTTTTTTGTATTGTATCGCTACATGCATTTATACAGATAATAAAATGGTGCTAAAATACATACTAAAAAATACCGAAAGTTTTAATAAACCAACCCCTATACCTTTACCTTATTAATTAAAAATTTTATATTTTTTCTATTAATTTTTAATTTAATTGGCCAGGCTCACAAAAAAAGAGTACATATAATTTTAAAAGTGACGATATAAAATAAATCGTTTTATAAAAGCTATTTTTTTTTTTTTTTATTATTAATTCCTACTTTTAATTTGAGGTAAAGTCAAGTCTTGTATGTCATAGTTTGATGATCATAGTCTTTACTAAAAAAATAAAAGACAATCAACTCAGTTCCAAAAATCAATCGGTTAATGATAATGATTATGAATACCCCAAACTAAAATAAATAACTTTTCTTGGAAAAATTATAGTTTTTTAGGATTCAGATCAAATACTTCTTTTCGTGTAATTATTTATCCTTTCTCTATAGATATATAAATTGTTGTAATACTTAATAATACGTAATAATATAATAATTAAGATGAAAATGTAAATTTTCATTTTTTTCATCAAATTTTACAAAAAGTACTATGTTTATTTTTTTTATTTTTCAATAGTAATTTTTTCATATCATTTGAATAATCTCTTGATTTGATGAAATTTTTAAAATAGTTAAAAAGGATTCAAAATAATTAAGGCTAGAAAATTCTATATTTTGTATATTTTAATTTTTTATTTTATTAACCGATCCTTTATCATTTTAAAAAAAAAAAATAAGAGCAGGTAAATCAGAAACAATTAATTAAGATAAAAATAAAAAGATTTTTATGGAATATACATATCAATATTCATGGATTTTACCTTTTATTCCCCTTCCAGTTCCTATATTAATAGGAGTAGGACTTCTACTTTTTCCAACGGCAACAAAAGATCTTCGCCGTATGTGGGTTTTTCCTAGTGTTTTATTCTTAAGTATAGTTATGAGTTTTTCAACCTATCTATTTATTGAACAAAAAAATAACCCTTCTGTCTATCTATCTATATGGTCTTGGACTATCAATAATGACTTTTCTTTAGAATTTGGTTTTTTGGTTGACCCGCTTACTTCTATTATGTTAATATTAATCACTACGGTTGGAATTATGGTTCTTATTTATAGTGACAATTATATGTCTCATGATCAGGGATATTTGAGATTTTTTGCTTATATGAGTTTTTTCAATACTTCAATGTTAGGATTAGTTACTAGTTCTAATCTGATACAAATTTATTTTTTTTGGGAATTGGTTGGAATGTGTTCTTATCTATTAATCGGTTTTTGGTTCAACCGTCCTACTGCAGCGAATGCTTGTCAAAAAGCGTTTGTAACTAATCGCGTCGGAGATTTTGGTTTATTATTAGGAATTTTGGGTTTTTATTGGATAACGGGCAGTTTAGAATTTTGGGATTTGTTTGAAATATTCAATAACTTGGTTTATAATAATGAAGTTAATTTTTTATTTGCTACTTTGTGTGCCTTTCTATTATTTGCTGGTGCAATTGCTAAATCTGCTCAATTTCCCCTTCATGTATGGTTACCCGATGCTATGGAAGGGCCTACCCCTATTTCAGCTCTTATACATGCCGCTACTATGGTAGCGGCCGGAATTTTTCTTGTCGCCCGGCTTCTCCCACTTTTAATAGTTTTACCCTACATAATGAATCTAATAGCTTTGATAGGTGTAATAACCTTACTTTTAGGGGCCACTTTAGCTCTTGCTCAAAAAGATATTAAGAGAGGTTTAGCTTATTCTACAGTGTCTCAATTGGGTTATATGATATTGGCTTTAGGTATGGGTTCTTATCGAGCTGCTTTGTTTCATTTGATTACTCATGCTTATTCCAAAGCATTGTTGTTTTTAGGATCTGGATCTATTATTCATTCAATGGAAACTATTGTTGGCTATTCTCCAGATAAAAACCAGAATCTGGTTCTTATGGGAGGTTTAAGAAAACATGTACCGATTACAAAAACAGCTTTTTTAGTGGGTACACTTTCTCTTTGTGGTATTCCACCTCTTGGATGTTTTTGGTCCAAAGATGAAATTCTTAATGATAGTTGGTTCTATTCACCAATTTTTGCAATAATTGCTTTTTCCACCGCGGGATTAACTGCATTTTATATGTTTCGGATCTATTTACTTACTTTTGAGGGACATTTAAATGTTTATTTTCAAACTTACAGTGGCAAAAAAAAAAGCTCGGTCTATTCAATATCTTTATGGGGTAGAGAGGGGCAAGGGGTGATTAAAAAGAATTTTTGCTTATTACCTTTATTAACAAGGAATAATGATGAAAGGATTCCTTTTTTTTTCAAAAAAAAATATGGCAGTAATAGTAATGTAAGAAATATGACGGTTCCTTTCTTTACTATTCCTTATTTCGATACTAAGAACTTTTTTTCGTATCCCCATGAGCCGGGCAATACGATGTTATTGCCTATGCTTATATTAGGTCTATTTACTTTATTCATTGGAGTTATAGGAATTCCTTTCTTCAATCAAGAAGGACTGCGGGTGGATATATTATCCAAAGTGTTAACTCTGTCTATAAACCTTTTACATCAAAATAAA